GAATGGTTTCATTTTTATAATTTTCTAACTGTTCCAAAGTCTTATAAGTTGCATTAATCAAATTCAATTTTTCTCGTTCTATTTCAGAGTATCCAGTCATTCGAAATTGATCCGCTTCTATTTCGACTTTCCGTAAGCGGGCCCGGGCTTTTTCTAACTGGTCTAGGGCCCCTTTGCGTAATTCTTCTGAATTTTGAATAGTCTTCAAGATCCTTTGTTTTCGATTATCTAATAAATCACTTAACACTCCCTTTCCAAAAAAAATTAACACACCAAGTACTACGCTTAGGTTTATTAGATTGGTTGCAAAAATATCAGTATTAAACCCGAAACTCCCCGCGGATGGCCAATAACCCAAGGAAAGGAAAGAATCGGTTACATTTTTCATATGATCTCCTCTTTCTTATAGTTATAGCTTTCTTCTAGTTATAGATAGACTACTTAATTTTTTTTTTATTTCTATTCTTTAATTGTATTCTTTTATTATGACTTTCACTATTTCTAAATAGAAAAGAAAATAGTAAATTGAGTCAAAAAAATATATTGATATTAGAAATGAATTTTAATGGATTTTTTTTTCAATTGGAAATTTCCAAGTATTGGAAATTTCCAATAAGCTTGATACTTATTCGATTCGAATTAGTTCGATTCGAATTCGGTACCAGGTCTTATACAGGTCAGTTGCGAAATACCTCGTTTGTTACAATACAATTGCAATACTTCCTAAAAAAAGTTCGTCCATTGGACTAAGAAGTTAAAGGAAAAAGTTAGTTGGATCCTCATTCTTAAACCAGGGATTTCCGTGGGTTGTTGTTCCTAAGTAATTAAATTGTAGGAATTAAATATTAAAATAATTCGAAAAAACAAGATCAACAAATCTTACGGAAATAAATAAAAATATGTGTTTTTAGGATTAAACAAAAGGATTCGCAAATAAAAGAGCTAATGCTACAACTAACCCATAAATTGTTAAAGCTTCCATGAAAGCTAGACTAAGTAATAAAGTACCCCGTATTTTTCCTTCCGCCTCTGGTTGTCTCGCGATCCCTTCTACAGCCTGTCCCGCAGCAGTACCTTGACCAACCCCAGGTCCAATAGAAGCAAGCCCGACAGCCAATCCAGCAGCAATAACGGAAGCGGCAGAAATCAGTGGATTCATGATAAGTTCCTCGCGCCAAAACAAAAATAAAGAAATAGTTAATGATACAATCAACCAATATTCAAGTCACAATTACCGACGAAATAGAAAGGTTTCTATTGAAATCCCTATCCAAATTCACAATAGTAAGACAAATTAGATATATTTTTTTTTAGTTCCTATATACCTAAGTTAATGTCTAATATCACATATACGTGTTTTTCCCCCATACCGTAAACCAAATATTGTATCTTTATTGTATCTTAAAGTCATCGGGATTCCCGAATCATTCTTCGAAAGATTTACAAGAGTTTTCTTATAGCGATTAGATTATATACACCTAGTTCGACCCCCCATTCCTACGCAAACCAATCCATATTTTTTTTACAATTAAAAAATATCGTAACCTTTTTTACAATTACTCTAGATCGTCTATATCTTGATTTATACCTTATTTGTCTATTTATCTTCCCTAAGTGGATTACCTCAAACGGCGCATACATTGCGTCAGGCTAAGCTAAAAAAGACTGTGTTGGAAACTAGTCAATGATGACCTTCCATGGATTCTCCTATATAAGCCGCAGCTAGGGTTGCAAAAATAAGAGCTTGAATACCGCTTGTAAATAATCCAAGGAACATGACTGGTATAGGAACTACTAAAGGTACTAAAGAAACAAGAACAACAACTACTAATTCATCAGCTAAAATATTTCCGAAAAGTCGAAAACTAAGCGATAACGGTTTTGTGAAATCTTCTAAGATGTTAATAGGTAAAAGGATTGGCGTTGGTTGAATATATTTACCGAAATAACTCAATCCCTTTTTTGTAAGGCCCGCATAAAAATATGCTACTGAAGTAAGTAAAGCTAAAGCAACGGTCGTGTTTATATCATTTGTGGGTGCGGCTAACTCCCCGTGAGGTAACTGTATAATTTTCCAGGGTAAAAGAGCCCCTGACCAATTCGAAACAAAAATAAATAGAAACATAGTTCCAATAAAGGGAACCCATGGACCGTATTCTTCTCCAATTTGAGTTTTGCTCACGTCTCGAATGAATTCAAGAACATATTCAAAGAAATTCTGACCATCAGTAGGAATGGTTTGTGGATTACGAACAGCTAGAATGGCTGAACCTAATAAAATAGCAATTACGACCCAAGAAGTAATAAGTACTTGCGCATGGACTTGGAAACTTCCTATTTGCCAATAGAAATGTTGGCCTACTTCCACACCGGATATATCGTATAAACCTTTTAGTGTTTTGATAGAACATAATAGAACATTCATATTACCCTCTGAAAGAAATAGAACTTAAAAAGGAATTATTTTGATTCAACCATCTTTTTTTTTCGATTTGCCTAC